AAAACATCTCGGAACAAGGTTCTAGCGCCATGCCAAATATGTCCGAAGAAGAAGAGCAGAGCAAATGAAGCATGGCCAAAAGTAAACCAACCCCTTGGACTGCTACGAAAAACACCATCGGATTTCAAAGTAGCACGATCTAATTCAAAAATTTCGCCCAATTGAGCGCGTCGAGCATATTTTTTCACAGTAGCAGGATCACTATAACTGATTCCATTCAGTTCGCCACCATAGAACTCCACAGTTACACCTACTTGTTCGACACTATACTTCGACTCTGCCCTTCGAAACGGAACATCGGCTCTAACAATACCGTCTCCGTCTACCAAAACAACCGGAAATGTTTCAAAAAAAGTGGGCATACGACGTACAAAAAGTTCACGCCCTTCCTTATCTCTAAAGATAGGGTGTCCTAACCACCCAACAGCTATTCCATCCCCGTTGTCCATTGAGCCCGCTCTGAATAATCCCCCCTTTGCCGGATTATTACCGATGTAATCATAAAAAGCCAATTTTTCAGGAATTTTAGACCAAGCCTCTGATAAACTTTGATTTTCGGCTATCCCAGCGCTAACTCTTCGATATATTTCTTGCTGGAAGTATCCCTGATCCCATTGATAACGAGTGGGACCAAATAATTCAATCGGGGTAGTTGCTGAACCATACCACATAGTTCCAGCAACAACAAAAGCGGCAAAAAAGACAGCAGCGATACTGCTGGAAAGGACGGTTTCAATATTTCCCATGCGTAATCCTTTGTATAGACGTTGGGGCGGACGGACACTAAGATGGAATAGGCCGGCTAATATGCCCAATGTCCCTGCTGCAATATGATGAGAGGCTATTCCTCCCGGAACAAAAGGATCAAAACCTTCCACACCCCACGCTGGATTTACAGATTGTACCCTTCCGGTTAGTCCATAAGGATCGGACACCCATATTCCAGGACCATACAACCCCGTTATATGAAATGCGCCAAACCCAAAACAAGCCAACCCTGAAAGAAATAAATGAATTCCAAAAATCTTAGGTAAATCTAAAGAAGGTTTTCCTGTACGTTCATCAGAAAATATTTCTAGATCCCAGTACACCCAATGCCAAATAGCTGCCAAAAAGCATAAGCCAGAAAACACAATATGTGCCCCGGCCACACCTTCGTAACTCCAAATACCCGGATTCGTTATAGTACCTCCTGTGATACTCCAACCGCCCCATGAATTGGTTATTCCTAAACGAGTCATGAAGGGTATAACAAACATACCCTGTCTCCACATTGGATCAAGAACGGGGTCAGAGGGATCAAAAACCGCTAGTTCGTATAGAGCCATCGAACCGGCCCAACCAGCAACTAGAGCTGTATGCATTATATGAACAGAAATCAAACGACCCGGATCATTCAATACGACGGTATGAACACGATACCAAGGCAAACCCATGGAAATACCCCTTTAATCAACGAATAATAGACACTATGTAACTTTATTGCATTGTAAAAAGTAAAAAAACTATGCTCTGGACCCACTCTTTCGGTAGATTTTCTCGAGGAAAGAATTAATATTTGTTCTATTCTTTTAGTAATAATAATAATAGATAGTAATAATAGACGAATTCCATTTGTAGGAACAAAAATAAGCAGATCTATTCTATACCCGATAAGTACCAATACGCAATGGTAGAGGGGATTGATCCCACTTTAATTTTCTCTGAGTGAAGACATACCCATTTGTTCATATCATTCCAAAGACCCATTCGTTTCGTAAAAATTTTCCTTTAGTCATAATCATTCGGTTTTCTTTTTTTATGTTATTGTTATGAAGTTATTCAATTTATGGATAAACTATGATAAAGGCTAATCTTATTAAGACAATAAACCCGTTGTTACGCTTCCACATCAAAGTAAGATATAGTACTTAATTTTTTTCTTTCATTTTATGCCTATTGGTGTTCCAAAAGTACCTTTTCGAAGTCCTGGAGAGGAAGATGCATCGTGGGTTGACATATAGTGCGGCTTGTCAGATATATTGGGTCACATGGAATTTCCCCATTCTCTCCCCTGATCGAGATATCCCCTCTTTCGCCCAAAAAAGATTGATTGAATTATCAAAAGTTTGGAGCGTGAAATACAATTTAATCCTATTTATTTTTTGTAGGGGTATCAGATTAATATTATCAATTAGAATAATTTATGGTTGGCTCGACTGGACCAAAAAAATGAAGTATCCAGGCTCCGTTTAGAAAAAACCCAATTGGTAATATATCTAAGATTACTACTTTTATAATATTCTATTTATAAACAGGAGCGATCTCAAACTGTTTAATCAATCGAGTAATATAATGAATACATTTAATATAATGAATACATTGAATATTTAGTGGAAGACATGAAATAAATGAAATTGAAAAATAAAAAAAGCCATAGCAAAAAGACGTGGTATTGGGACATTTGCCCTATATGTGCAAATAAAAATCGGGCCTATCTTTACTCGGAGTAGAGCATAAACCTAAAAAAATTGAAAAAGCCCATTCAGGAACAAGAAAATGGCATCGTTATTTGGATTCGATCTCGATGAAACAATACATCAATGAGAAGTTCATTCGATAAGTTTAGTAAATTATTTATATATATATTTTATTTATATATAGGTAAAGTAAACAGGCCAAAACAAATCCTTCTTGAAAAATGGAAGAAAAAAAGCCCTTTGTTAGAAGTTAGAAAGAGCCCCCTATGAAAATAAAAAAGAATGAGGGCTGCAATCTACACATTGATTCTTTTTTTTTTGCGCGATTTTTGGTAAACCGTATGCATCAAAAGGTGCGCGTACGGTTCCTAAGGATACAATTATATCCTAATCAACCGACTTTATCGAGCAAGATTACTTTTTTTAGGCCAAGAGGTTGATAGCGATCTCTCGAATCAAATTATTGGTCTTATGGTATATCTCAGTCTAGAGGATGATAGCAAAGATCTGTATTTGTTTATAAACTCTCCCGGGGGGTGGGTAATACCCGGAGTAGCTATTTATGATACTATGCAATTTGTACAACCAGATGTACAGACAATATGCATGGGATTGGCCGCTTCAATAGGATCTTTTCTTCTGGTCGGAGGAGAAATTACCAAACGTCTAGCATTCCCTCATGCTCGGCGCCAATGAGTTTTGTATTTGAGAGAAAAAAGAAGACTATGCCTTCGCCATATGAAATATGACTATTAAGTAATAATAGCATGGCATTTTGAATTCGATATGAGAAACCTTTTTTTTTTTATTTTTGTTTTTTTTTTTTTTTCAAAAATCAATCATTAGATTATATATCGAACGAATAGTATGAGATAAAGGGCATTTCCGATTTTATCTGATTTATCGGAAGCCTATTGCAGCGTCACAAACTTTTTTGTTTTCACACCAGAGGGATAATAACAATATTTATCTTAGGAAAGAATACAAAAAAAAGAAACTTTGGGATTGCTTAATAACAGACTAAATAAATATATAAAGCAACGGAACCATCATAGTATGTTTTAACTACTCCAAAATAAAATGAAGGATGGTTATTGGATTATTTACCGATCGGGGTCTGATAGGCCCTATATTTGAATATTTGAATTTGATTTTATACTTCTTCAATGGAATGGAGGTTATAAAGTAAATTCCATTGTATAGCCGTATGCAATGCGCAAAAGATGCCTGTACGGTTGTTCAATTCTATCTTTTGGTTTTCATATCATTACTCGTTATTTAATTTATTCTCTTTGATTTCTCTTCGAGATAGAAGAACCATTTATTAGGTTATATAATCAGGGTAATGATCCATCAACCTGCTAGTTCTTTTTATGAGGCACCCGCAGGAGAATTTATCCTGGAAGCGGAAGAAATGATGAAGCTGCGCGAAACCATTACAAGGGTTTATGTACAAAGAACAGGCACACCTCTATGGGTTGTATCCGAAGACATGGAAAGAGATGTTTTTATGTCAGCAACAGAAGCCCAAGCTCATGGAATTGTTGATCATGTAGGGGTAGAATAAAAAATAACAGGGATTTCGCGCAAATACAAATACGCCATTTGAAATTTTATCTTCTTACTGGGTTTGATAGAGTATTCTATTAATTAATTTATTACTATAGAAGTAATTCCTAATCGGCCGGTTAGGATCGATCTAAACCAGCTCATTATGTATACGAGTCAACATGCCAACTATTAAACAACTTATTAGAAAGACGAGACAGCCAATCAGAAATGTTACGAAATCCCCCGCCCTTGGGGGATGCCCTCAGCGACGAGGAACATGTACTAGGGTGTATGTGTGACTCGTTCAGAGCATGGACTGGGGCAAAAGAAAAGAACCCATTTTTCCAGTATCAGTGATCAGTAACAGTAAATAAGATAAAATAAAACGGAAGAACTCCATTCACTATCTAAAAAGTATCTATCATACCCTTCTTTTGTGTATCAAAATTTATGGTTTCTAGTGGTGTAAATCCAATCGTCTCCATTTTCAATTTAAGATGAGAAAGAATTTCCCATTGGTAGCAAATGTTTATCCATTAAGCGGGGGGAATCCCATTTAAAGGCAAGAAAGATTACGCCCTTACTCTTTCAACAACGGACTAAGAGGGTCAGCTACACAGTTAATCTTCATAATTAAATACCGTTACTGTATAAGTGGATCTCGTTGTGAAAGACGGATTACTGAATAATTCATGGGTAGAGCCAAAAAGTGTGAACTGTACAAGTTAACAATAGCATTGATTAAATGAAAGAAAAGAAGGGGCTCCGGTGTATAGAAGGGATCTCGCCGTTTAAGAAGTAACCATAGAAACGATGGAACCCACTATTTTTTTTTATTCATTTCTATTTTATATTTACTACTTTTTGTTTTTAATATTAATATGCTTTTTTTAATATCTAGTATCAATATCAATATTATTTCTTATTTCGAGGTAAAATGCCTATAAAAAAAAATAAAAAATCGTGGGCGGGAAGGTTATAGTAGCAAAAGCCGTTGGAGTTTTTATTTTATACATTGGAAGGATCCGTTTTGTTATTAACAAACTAGAAAAGGGGAAGGGAATAACTGAAAGAAAAGAAATCAATTAGTTATTTATCAAAGTTTCATTTATTCAATGACCAGAATTAAACGAGGATGTATAGCTCGGAGACGTAGAACAAAAATTCGTTTATTTGCATCAAGCTTTCGAGGGGCTCATTCAAGACTTACTCGAACTATTACTCAACAGAAAATAAGAGCTTTGTTTTCGGCTTATCGGGATAGAGGTAGGCAAAAGAGATATTTTCGCCGTTTGTGGATCACTCGGATAAATGCAGCAATTCGAGGTAATTTAGTATACTATAGTTATAATATTTTCATACACAATCTGTACAAGAAGCAGTTGCTTCTTAATCGTAAAATACTTGCGCAAATAGCTATATTAAATATAAATTGTCTTTCTATGATTTCCACTGAGATTATAAAATAAGTGATTGGAAGGACTCCATAGGAATGTTTTAAATTTTAATGGAGTGCGCTGTAAAATTAACTCCGGGAAGGTAGAATAGAAATTAGTATGATAAAATATAATCAAATAATATGATAAAGTCGTCAAAATGAACAAACAAGACGTTCAATAAAAAAAGATTTATTCTTTTTCCCCGATCCTTTTTTTCTTATGACACGACACTCACATCTTAATTCGCGAATTTTTCGAACAAAACATCAATCCGCCTTTGAGTTCGTATTGGAATTTTGATTCAAGTGAAGAGTAAGCCTATCCCCCTTTTTGATTCTAAGACCCGCAGTTCTAGCAGCCGACTCACCTCTTTCAAATTGTTTCTCATTATTAAGAAAGGGTAACAAAGATAAAATACGAGCTTGCTTGATAGCAATAGTAATTAATCGTTGTTGTTTTAAGTTTAATCTATTCACCCGTCTAGATAATATCTTTCCTTGTTCACTAATAAATCGACTAATTAAACTCATGTTTCTATAATCAATTCGATCCCCCGACCCAATCGGGGGCAAACGCCTACGAAAAGATCGCTTGGATTTAAAATAGAGTCGCTTGGATTTATCCATGATTTGTTTATTCCTTATCCCGAAAATCCTAATTTTGTCGGGGATTTCTTTTTGGTTTGTTTATCTTTAAATATATGTTATATATAATATATGGTATATGACATTTTTCATCTTCCTTGGAAGGATGACATACAATACATACGTGTAATCGGTTCCATCTATTTCTTTATCTCCCCATGAATTGTATATTTGTAACAAAAGGGACAGAATTTTCTCAATTCCAATCGACTAGGCGTATTGTGTCGATTCTTTTGAGTAATATATCTGGAAATACCAACCCTCTTTGATTCCTTATTAGCATCATTTCGAACAGCACAATTGGTACATTCCAAAATAACTGTTACTCGAACATCTTTCCCCTTGGCCATGAACCCCCTTTGTATTTTTGATTCACTCAACTATTCTATTTTGCGATCCAAAGAGAAAAAAGGAACGAAAAAAAAAAAAAATAGAAGTTGCTAACTCGAAATAAAATTATGAAAAATTTCGTTGCAATCAAGATAGTAATAATAAGTAATACAATGATTTCTAACTACATTTCTAATCCCAATATAGCGTTTCGTCTTTCATTTAAGTATTTTGTATGATATTGTTGACCTATCCATCAATTTCCATTTCCGTTCTCATTCTCTTTTTAATTATTTTAATTTAAATTATTTAAATTAAAAATTTTATTTTAATTCGAGCCTCGGGCCTGAGGCCCGAGTTCCGAGTTTCACTGAATTTGAATCCACTTTTATTCTTTCTCTTTTCGAACTTATTCGAATTTTAAAAATTCTAAAATTAAAAGATGGGAAGGGGAGGGATTAGTCACAGAGATTTTAGTAAATCCCTAATCTTCTTCACCACTTCCCATGTTACTAACTAGAATGAAAAAAAGGGGAATATCAGCGCATCCGGAAATAAACGATTGATCTCTATCAATAGACCTGCTAAAAACCCGAACCATATAGTACTTACTACCGGCGCCACGGAGAGATATGTTTTTAGATCTCGCATTTTATTTGAAATCCTCCTTCTTTATTGGAATTTGTAATACATATATGATCAGACATATATGGAGTTAATGATCGCTTGTATTTGTCCGCGGAATCCCTAATTCAAATTGAAATGTACAACGATTCAGTAGAATATTTCTTTTCTTAAAAAAAACGTGCCCTTTTCTGTACCAGCATTTCCCAAAAATATTCATTTTTTTTACAGCGGGTTTCATTATACGTAACGCATATAAGTAGTTTATTATAATTAATTAATAATTAATTAATAATTAATTATATGTTCTATGATATGAGATCAAAAAGAAGAAATGACAAGATAATTTTTGTATAGAAATGGAGTAAATAAAGATGTGGAAAACAATACGGGTATTCTCTACAATGACACTGTAACCCAATTGAAAGGGATGTAGCGCAGCTTGGTAGCGCG